GGACAAATCTTCTTTATCGATAGCCTCGGACCAATCAATCGAATATTGATTAATACGTAATCGATCGAACACTACTTGAAAACAGTTCTTCTCTTCAGAAATGAAATGTTCCAAATGTTCCTGGAGATTCTTGCTCCCATTGGACAATTTGTATCTATATGCATCAGGATCCCGATTGATGGATCTCTCGGTTCGAGAAATAAGAGGATCAAACCATTTCTTCTGACTCTTTTTCAAATTCGATAAATGTTGGTTGATCGTATATTTCATTATAGTTATATGATTCAGAGTATCATTTCCTATTTGTTGATCCCTTTGAATTCCATATTCGAGGTTGCGATCGGATCTATTCATTAAAAAGAATCGATTCGATACATTTCTTATGTACCTACGAGTGCTATATTGGATTTGAATCAGATTTCGGATCAATCTATATTGATTGACTGCCTCCATTATGTTGTTGCTAGCAAATACCGCCGTTTTTCGTTTTGGATCTTCCAAATCATTCCCGCAGTAGATCCGGACCGATTCTTTTCTGATCCTTCGATAAAAAGATTCATTCTCTTCATAAAAAAGAGGAGGTAGAATCCAAAAAAAATTCTTGAATAAGGTATTCAACCCCAGGGATGAATCGAAAAAGAATTTTTTTTGATCTAACCCGTAGGAATCAATAGAAAAGGCAAATCCCCTATGATACACCAGATCCGGCCCGGTTATTGATAGAGTGAATAGATCTGCCATTTCTTGAAATCTCTCTTCTGAGTCAAAATCGTGGTGTAACGTGTATCCCCCTTTGTTCCGGTCATGGAATAGATGAAATAAATCCAAAAATGGATTTTTGTTCAAGAATGAAATCTTATTGGAACTGTCCATATCTGGTTCATCCTTCGGAACCATACCAGATCCCGGATCTGAGGAAATAGGATGAATTGAGACGATATTTTGTAAATACGTAATTATCTTGAATATGTCAACCATTTCTTTATTTTCCGATCGCCTGGAAGGAACAAAAGAAAGATCTTGTTTTTTCTTCAACAATTTCTGATCCCTAGTGGACCTCTCAATAGGATTCGAACCCAGATGAAGTTCTGACCATCTGTCAGAGAAAAAAGAACGAATTGATCTTGTAGGATTCCCAAGAAAATCTTCGATTTCTTCCGGAAGCAGATGATTATTCATCTGCTTCTCACCTTTCGTGAATAGCCGGGACATTGAGGAAGATCCAAAAAGGCATTTCGGGGATCGATCTGATTCTATCTCTGTTCCTTCCGTTTGAAGAAAGGAAGGATCCCAAAGAATCGATCTTTCTTTTACTTTTAGTTGCTGAATCTCTCTTTGATCGATCAATGTGTGATATTCGGGATCCTCATTTCTAATGGAATCGAAATGATCTCTGGATTGATCGGAAGATCCTTTCAATTGGCTAGAATCCGTTACTTGAACGAAAATGGATCTTGTGGAATCATATTGAATATTTGACAATACATTCCGTACCTTGCTAAAAAACCGATCCTTGTTTACCAACCACACATTGTCTAACCAAATCCAATTCTCTCTCGATACGTTCCTCAAAAAATCCGATTCGTGCTGATTCTTTCCCCAACTAACGAAGAGACCTTGGCGGAATTGCCACATATGATATTGAGCACAATTTTGCAAAGAAATACCCCACTTGTTTCTCGAGAAGAGATGGGAAACACGCCCAATATCATTTGATTGAATAGTTGCCTCAGCTCCTTGTTGTTTGAAGAAACCCCACCCTTCAATTGGTCTTTTTTCACGAAAAGCAGACATGAGATAACAAATCAAGTCTTTCCCTAAGACTTCGAATAGCTGTCCCAAATTCAAGTTGATTATGTTTCGCTTCTTCCTCGGAGAAAGACGATCAAACAATTCCCAAACATGGCCCTTGCGGGTCGGATCATCCGTATACGTATAGTATAAAAAAAGAAACTCCAGATATTTGCTATCTTTCTCTTTGAATGAGATCTCAATTCCAGCTACGGTTTCATTAGATACCTTACAACTAGAATCCCTCTTTTTCCCGATCCGGTTCCTCCACCACCGCGAACCCCGGTTAGATTCAGGCATGATAGACTTTTTATTTATTGGGAGAACCCAAGTACTCTCTTGCGGATCCATGAAGCAACTCTCAGAAATGTTTTTCCCTTTTTGAAGATACAGGAGCGAAACAATCAACCTATTGATATTGGAAGACCGAAAAGATTCTTCCAATGTCCCATTTCTGGGTCCAATGGAATTCATAGGTATAGGAAGAAGCCCCATCAAATAGAGATTTTTTCTTTCAGCCATCTTTCGATTGTTAATACGAGATATAAGGACCACTACTACAAGCAGTACTACACCTTTGATCGTGAAATATCGATTGCTTCTTGAACCCTGTGAATCACGTGAAAGTAGGATACTCCAAATTCGGGGGTCAAAGAGTTTCATAAAACGTTCTTGGTGGAAAAAAATGTGAGTGAAAGATCCCACTGCATCGAATTTGATCCATGAATCTAAGAAATAGTGAGAATTCTTGATCTCTCTCAATTCGAAGATCCAGGATTTGAATTGATGTCCTTTCATTGATTCCTCCTAAAGATTTCATTTCAATTGGAATTTGGTTATTCACGATGTACGATATTCCCCGTTAAGCATCCATGGCTGAATGGTTAAAGCGCCCAACTCATAATTGGCAAATTCGTAGGTTCAATTCCTGCTGGATGCACGCCAATGGGAACGTTCAATAAGTCTATTGGAATTGACTCTGTATCAATGGAATCTCATCATCCATACATAACGAATTGGTATGGTATATTCATACCATAACATATGAACAGTAAGAACTAGAATTCTTATCGATACTGGAACTCATAGGGAAGAAAATGGATTTATGGATGGAATCAAATATGCAGTATTTACAGAAAAAAGTATCCAGTTATTGGGGAACAATCAATATACTTCTAATGTCGAATCAGGATCAACTAGGACAGAAATAAAGCATTGGGTCGAACTCTTCTTTGGTGTCAAGGTAATAGCTATGAATAGTCATCGACTCCCGGGAAAGGGCAGAAGAATGGGACCTATTATGGGACATACAATGCATTACAAACGTATGATCATTACGCTTCAACCGGGTTATTCTATTCCACCTCTTATAGAGAAAAGAACTTAAAGCAAACAAAATACTTAATAACACGGCGATACATTTATACAAAACTTCTACCCCGAGCACACGCAATGGAACCATAGACAGTCAAGTAAAATCCAATCCACGAAATAATTTGATCTATGGACAGCATCGTTGTAGTAAAGGTCGTAATGCCAGAGGAATCATTACCGCGGGGCATAGAGGGGGAGGTCATAAGCGTCTATACCGTAAAATCGATTTTCGACGGAATGAAAAAGACATATCTGGTAGAATCGTAACCATAGAATACGACCCTAATCGAAATGCATACATTTGTCTCATACACTATGGGGATGGTGAGAAGAGATATATTTTACATCCCAGAGGGGCTATAATTGGAGATACCGTTGTTTCTGGTACAGAAGTTCCTATATCAATGGGAAATGCCCTACCTTTGAGTGCGGTTTGAACTATTGATTTACGTAATTGGAAGTAACCAATTAGGTTTACGACGAAACCTAGAAATCGATCACTGATCCAATTTGAGTACCTCGACTGGATAGACCTCAACAGAAAACTGTTGAGTAATGGCAGCAAGTGATTGAGTTCAGTAGTTCCTCATAGAAAATTATTGACTCTAGAGATATGGTAATATGGAGAAGACAAAATTGTTTGAAGCACGCACAGAACCGGAGGCGCCCCTTGTTTCAAAGAGAGGGGGACGGGTTATTCACATTTAATTTGATGGTCAGAGGCGAATTGAAAGTTAAGCAGTGGTAATTATAAAGATCCCCCGGGGAAAAATAGAGATGTCTCCTACGTTACCCGTAATATGTGGAAGTATCGACGTAATTTCATAGAGTCATTCGGTCTGAATGCTACATGAAGAACATAAGCCAGATGACGGAACGGGGAGACCTAGGATGTAGAAAATCATAACATGAGTGATTCGGCGGATTTGGATTCCTATATATCCACTCACGTGGTACTTCATCATACGATTCATATAAGATCCATCTGTCTAGATATCATCATATACATCTAGAAAGCCGTATGCTTTGGAAGAAGCTTGTACAGTTTGGGAAGGGGTTTTCTTGAGAAAAAAAAGAATCTACTTCAACCGATATGCCCTTAGGCACGGCCATACATAACATAGAAATCACACTTGGAAAGGGTGGACAATTAGCTAGAGCAGCGGGTGCTGTAGCGAAACTGATTGCAAAAGAGGGTAAATCGGCCACATTAAGATTACCGTCTGGGGAAGTCCGTTTGATATCCAAAAACTGCTTAGCAACAGTCGGACAAGTGGGTAATGTTGGGGTGAACCAAAAAAGTTTGGGTAGAGCCGGATCTAAGTGTTGGCTAGGTAAGCGTCCTGTAGTAAGAGGGGTAGTTATGAACCCTGTAGACCATCCTCATGGGGGCGGTGAAGGAAGAGCCCCAATTGGTAGAAAAAAACCCACAACCCCTTGGGGTTATCCTGCGCTTGGAAGAAGAAGTAGGAAAAGGAAAAAATATAGTGATAGTTTTATTCTTCGTCGCCGTAAATAGGAATATTGAAAATCGAATTTTTGGAATTTGAAATAATGTGATGGGCGAACGACGGGAATTGAACCCGCGCATGGTGGATTCACAATCCACTGCCTTGATCCACTTGGCTACATCCGCCCCTTATCTAGCTAAAGGATTTTCTCTTTTTTCTTTTTCCATTCATATCATTTTTGTATTTATTCTTACCTCCATACTTTAGATCGAGATATTGGGCATAGAATACCCATTTTAATAATGTAAAAAAAAGGAGTAATCCGCCGTGACACGTTCACTAAAAAAAAATCCTTTTGTAGCTAATCATTTATCGAGAAAAACGGAAAAAATAAACATGAGGGAAGAGAAAGAAATAATAGTAACTTGGTCTAGGGCATCCACTATTATACCCCCAATGATCGGCCATACAATTGCGGTTCATAATGGAAAAGAACATTTACCCATTTATATAACAGATCGTATGGTAGGTCATAAATTGGGAGAATTCGCACCTACTCTAACTTTTGCAAGACATGCGAAAAGCGATAATAAATCTCGTCGTTAATTTTGATAATCTTAATATAGAAATTATAAGAAATTTCTATAACATAAAAACTTAAGCAAGCAAGTTAAGTAAAAAAGGTACTTAATTATTTATGGAATTTTTTATGGATGGGGGATAACCTTATGATAAAGAGAAATAACTTACGTTCAAGTACAGAAGTCAAAGTTTTAGCTCAACATATACGTATGTCGGTTTTCAAAGCACGAAGAATAATTGATCAGATTCGTGGGCGTTCGTACGAGGAAACACTTATGATACTAGAACTCATGCCTTATCGAGCATCTTATCCCATTTTGAAATGGGTTTATTCTGCAGCAGCAAATGCTCGTCATAACATGAACTTGAACGAAGCCGATTTATTCATTAGTAAAGCTGAGGTCAACGGAGGTACTATTGTAAAAAAGTTAAGACCGCGGGCTCGAGGGCGTAGTTATGCCATAAAAAGACCCACTTGTCATATAACAATTGTATTGAAGGATAAATCTAAATTAAATTATTTTTAGATGCATCTTTCAATAAAAAAATATGTATCGAAAACTAATATAAATATAATAGAAAAATATGGGACAAAAAATAAATCCACTTGGTTTCAGACTTGGTACAACCCAAAGTCATCATTCCTCTTGGTTCGCACAACCAATAAATTTTTCTGCAGGTCTACAGGAAGATGAAAAAATACGGAATTGTATCAAGAACTATGTACAAAAAAATAAGAGAGCATCCTCGGGTTTTGAAGGAATTGCACGTATAGGAATTCAAAAAAGAATTGATTTGATCCAAGTAATAATTTATATTGGATTCCCAAATTTATTAATAGAGGGCCGAACGCAAGGAATCGAAGAATTACAAATGAATGTACAAAAAGAGTTTCACTCCGTGAACCGAAGACTCAACATTGCTATCACAAGAGTTGAAAAACCTTATGGACAACCTAATATTCTTGCAGAATATATAGCCTTACAATTAAAAAATAGAGTTTCGTTTCGAAAGGCAATGAAAAAAGCCATTGAATTGGCTGAACAAACAGATACAAAAGGAATTCAAGTGCAAATTGCAGGGCGTATCGACGGAAAAGAAATTGCACGTGTTGAATGGATCAGAGAGGGTAGGGTTCCCCTACAAACAATTCGCGCTAAAATTGATTATTGTTCTTATACAGCTCGAACTATCTATGGAGTATTAGGCATCAAAATTTGGATATTTGTAGACGACAAATAATGGACTCTTATTTATCTTGCCATTGTGGCCGGCGATAAAACAAAAAACGACAAACTGTTTCATTCTAAAAAAAATGTAAATAAAACAAAAATGAACAATTCTATAAGGCTGAATAAAAATTTCAATTCGATTGACCCTTGGTATAATTGCTATGCTTAGTGTGCGACTCGTTAGTTTTTCTTTAGAGTTTCTAGTTTAGTTGGGGTTCAAAAAAAAAAGATTGAACTCTACTATATAACTCTACTATATAACTTAGTAACCATATAAACTAATAACCAACTTATTGCTTCGTATTGTCGAGATTCCAAGAAACAGTCACTATATGACTAGATCGATCATATAGTTGTAGCAACTGCAATTTTTTCCATAAAAAAAAAAAAAAAATAAAGAAATATAAATCTGATTATCGGTTGTAAAGCAAAAAGAAAGGGATGTGGATAAATGGAAAGATGATAGAAAGTAAAGAACAAAAATATCAATGATATATGATTCCAATATGTATGGTCTATGAATCATTTAAAAAATCAAAAACGGCGGTGTGATAAAGCATCAATACTGAACTGACAAAAGAGCCTGGGGTTAATCAAAACTGAGGAGATTAACTCGGGAACGAATTTCGTCGGGGGCTCCATTGCAGCGATCAGGCCTAACCATTAATAGAGAAGCTATTGGAACGACAGAACCCATGAATACATAGGATTCCATTGAAAAAGAATCCTGATAATTCAATTCATTGGATAGGATGGCGGAACATGCCAAGAACAAATTTATTTTTTCGGAAAGGTCGTGGATTGACCTCCCGAATGAAAGAGGAAAGAGTAAATATTCGCCCGTGAAACCTTTATTTTTTATTTATTAGATTACAATATTTTAGCCCGATTTGATAAGAGTAATTCGGTATGTTATAAAAAAAGAAGAAACATTATCTATATAAAATAAATATACACGCCCAGCTGTATATCTTGTATATATAGCTTACTAGATAACCAATGAAATATCGAAAAATCCCATTACATTACATGAAATTACATAAGTGTATCCATTTATTAAATACACACGTATCTGTAATATTATTGAATTGGAATCATTTCATTCGCGAGGAGCTGGATGAGAAGAAACTCTCATGTCCGGTTCTGCAGTAGAGATGGAATTAAGAAACAACCGTCAACTATAACCCCAAAAGAACCAGATTTCGTAAACAACATAGAGGAAGAATGAAGGGAATATCTTGTCGAGGCAATCATATATGTTTCGGTAAATACGCTCTTCAGGCACTTGAACCCACTTGGATCACGGCTAGACAAATAGAAGCCGGACGAAGAGCAATAACACGATATACCCGTCGGGGTGGAAAAATATGGGTACGTATATTTCCCGACAAACCTGTTACAGTAAGACCTACAGAAACGCGTATGGGTTCAGGTAAGGGATCCCCTGAATATTGGGTATCTGTTGTTAAACCGGGTCGAATACTTTATGAAATGGGCGGGGTATCAGAAACCATAGCTAGAGCAGCTATTAAAATAGCTGCGTGCAAGATGCCTATAAAAACTCAATTCGTTATTGCAAGATAAGGGTATAGAAAAAAAAGTATATTAAGGACAAAACCGCGGGTTTATATTTATGGACAGACAATATTTCTTTTTTCCTTTATCCTTTGCATTGAAATAACAGATAAAAAAAATGATATGATTCAACCTCAAACCCTTTTGAATGTAGCAGATAACAGCGGGGCTCGAAAATTGATGTGTATTCGAATCCTAGGCGCTGGCAATCACCGATATGCTCATATTGGTGACGTGATTGTTGCCGTAATTAAAGAAGCAGTACCCAATATGCCTCTAGAAAGATCAGAAGTAATTAGGGCTGTAATTGTGCGTACGTGTAAAGAACTTAAACGTGACACCGGCATGATAATACGATATGACGATAATGCTGCGGTTGTTATTGATCAAGAAGGAAATCCAAAAGGAACTCGAGTTTTTGGCGCGATCGCCCGGGAATTGAGACAGTTGAATTTGACTAAAATAGTTTCATTAGCCCCAGAGGTATTATAAATATAAAATATACTAGTAGACTATAGTAAGATATCTGAACCAGTGGATTGTGTTTCACGCATATACTTTAGTACTATAATTACTAGTAATATAATAATATTACTAATGTAATATAATAATTTGTAATATAATAATTCAAAAAAATATATATTATATATAGAACAAAGAAAAAACATGTTGATTATATCAAAAATAGGGGTAACAATAATTATAGTTCGTCATGGGTAAAGATACTATTGCCGATATAATAACTGCTATAAGAAATGCTGACATGGAAAAAAAAGGAACAGTTCGAATAGCATCTACTAATATCACCGAAAACATTGTCAAAATACTTCTACGAGAAGGTTTTATTAAAAACGTTCGAAAACATCAGGAAAATAACAAATATTTCTTGGTTTCAACCCTGATCCATAGAAGGACTATGAAAGGAATATATAGAACCGTTTTAAAGCGTATCAGCCGACCCGGTCTACGAATTTATTCGAACTATCAACGCATTCCTAAGATTTTAGGCGGAATGGGGATTGTAATTCTTTCTACTTCTCGCGGTATAATGACAGATCGAGAAGCTCGACTAGAACAAATTGGGGGAGAAATTTTGTGTTATATATGGTGATTGCCCCCTTCTGGTATACTAATTCTTATCTCTAACTTCTTCCCTTTTATTCGTGAAATAGGGAGGAAAAGTGAGTTATATAACCTTTCCCCCATTAGTTGATACTTCAAGGGGTGCCCGGAATGAAAGAACAAAAATTGATTCATGAGGGTTTAATAACCGAATCACTTCCCAACGGCATGTTCCGGGTACGTTTAGATAATGAGGATCTAATTCTGGGTTATGTTTCAGGGAAAATCCGACACAGTTTTATACGAATACTACACATGAGATAGAGTCAAAATCGAAGTAAGTCGTTATGATTCAACCAAAGGGCGTATAATTTGTAGACTTCACAACAAAGATTCGAACGAGTAGGTTATTTTTTACAAAATTACGTTTGTCGAGATACAATTTGAGGTGAAAAAATTTAAGAAATTTATTTTCTTCCAAGTAGTAAATGAAGAATTGAATTAGGGTAAGGAATGAAAAATATGAAAATAAGAGCTTCTGTTCGTAAGATTTGTGAAAAGTGTCGACTGATCCGTAGGCGCGGGCGAATTATAGTGATTTGTTCCAATCCGAGACATAAACAGCGACAAGGATAATCTTTTTTAAAACCTTTCTTTTCTTTTCTAAAGTAAAGGAAGGATTTACCATGAAATGGATATCTCCATATCTTTCTGTATATTTCTGACTCATATTTATGAGATGATAAAATATGACAAAACCTATACCAAGACTTGGTTCACGTAAGAATGGACGCCTTAGTTCACGTAAGAATGGACGTAGAATACCAAAAGGAGTTATTCATGTTCAAGCGAGTTTCAACAATACTATTGTAACTGTTACAGATGTGCGAGGCCGGGTGGTATCTTGGGCCTCCGCCGGCACTTCCGGATTCA